GCTTTTAAAGGAAAAAAGCCATCCACTGGTCTTAGGAGCCAGCATCTCTTGGTGCAAGTCCAAGTAAAAGCTCAAGCCCTGATAGCTTAAACTAAAGCACCGGTCTTGTAAGCCGAAGACTGCAGTCTTAACCCTGCTCAGGGCTTCAAGGCAAAAGGAATTTAACCTTTACTACCGGCCCCCAAAGCCGACATTCTATTTAAATTATGCCCTGCACTCATAGCTTAATCCAAAAGTATAGCGCTGAAAACGCTAAGATGAACCCTAAAAAGTTCTGGGAGTACAAAGGTTTGGTCCTAGCCTTACTATCACCTGTTTCTCATTTTACACATGCAAGTCTCAGCACCCCAGTGAGAACGCCCTTTTAACCTACACCAGGAGAAGGAGCTGGCATCAGGCACGATCCTTGCCCATAACACCTAGTCTCACCACACCCCCAAGGGTAATCAGCAGTGATAAATCTTAAATATAAGCGATAGCTTGATTTAGCCAGAGAAAAGAGGGCCGGCTAACCCGGTGCCAGCCGCCGCGGCTACACCGTGGGGCCCAAGCTGATAATTACCGGCGTTAAGCGTGATTAAAGCCCCCCACAATTAGGGTTAAATTAATACTTAGTAGTGATAAGCTTGTTATTAAGAAAACCATAAACGAAAGTTACCCTAATTATACTTGAACCCACGACAGCCGGGAAGACAAACTGGGATTAGATACCCCACTATGCCCAGCCGTAAACAATTAACTTACACTATTCAACGCCAGGGAACTACGAGCAATGCTTAAAACCCAAAGGACTTGACGGTGTCCCACCCACCTAGAGGAGCCTGTTCTATAATCGATGATCCCCGCTACACCTAACCATTCCTCGCCTTTCAGTCTGTATACCTCCGTCGAAAGCCTACCATGTGAACGCTTACAGTAGGCCCAATGATTTTCATCAACACGTCAGGTCAAGGTGCAGCTCACGGAACGGAAAGCAATGGGCTACAATTTCTAATTTAGAACATACGAAAGACTATGTGAAATCCTAGTCATGAAGGCGGATTTAGTAGTAAAAGGAAAATAGAGTGTTCCTTTTAACTCGGCTCTGGGACGCGTACACACCGCCCGTCACCCTCTTCGATTCTACCCTACCTAGATCTTTAACCCATTATCTACTTTTAGAAGAGGTAAGTCGTAACATGGTAAGTGTACTGGAAAGTGCACTTGGCTTACAACAAAATGTAGCTTAATAAAAGCTCTCCGCTTACACCGGACAGATATCTGTTTAACCCAGATCATTTTGAGCCTGAAATCTAGCCATAAATTTTATTCACATGACCTATTAATTCTACTGCTCATAAACAAAACATTTTAACATTTTAGTACAGGTGATCAAAAAATTTCTAAGCGCTTCAGATGTAGTACCGCAAGGGAACGATGAAATAAAAATGAAATAACTTTAAAGCTAAAAATAGCAGAGATAAACTCTCGTACCTTTTGCATCATGGTCTAGCTAGTCCACCCAAGCAAAACGAAACTTTTAGTTTGATACCCCGAAACTAAGTGAGCTACTTCAAAACAGCCCAAAGGGCCAACCCGTCTCTGTTGCAAAAGAGTGGGAAGATTTTTAAGTAGAGGTGAAAAGCCTACCGAGCTTAGAGATAGCTGGTTGTTCAGGAAAAGAGTTTTAGCTCTACCTTAAATTTTTAATGTGATTTAAACATAATCCTAAATTTAAGAGCTATTCTAATAAGGCACAGCTTATTTGAAGCAGGGTACAACCTCTAACACTGGGTAAAAATGGGAGACCCAAACAAAGTGGGCCTAAAAGCAGCCACCTTCTAAAAAGCGTTAAAGCTTAACCATTTATTCTCCCCCAATTTCTATATTCCTATTTAACCCTTCACTACTACTGAACTATTTTATATTTTTATAAAAGCAATCATGCTAGAACTAGTAACAAGAAAAATGCCTTTCTCCAAAATGTAAGTATAGACCAAAATGGACTCACCATTGGTAATTAACGTAAATGTCTTATTATAGCAACATTTAACCTAGAAAACCCTATAAACACCCACGTTAACCTTACACTAGCACATTACAGGAAAGATAAAAAGAGAAAGAAGGAACTCGGCAAACCTTAGCCCCGCCTGTTTACCAAAAACATCGCCTCTTGATTAAATATAAGAGGTCCAGCCTGCCCAGTGACAAAGTTTAACGGCCGCGGTACCCTAACCGTGCGAAGGTAGCATAATCACTTGTTCTTTAAATAAGGACTCGTATCAACGGCATCACGAGGGCTATACTGTCTCCTTTCTCTAATCAGTGAAACTGATCTTCCCGTGAAGAAGCGGGAATTATTATATAAGACGAGAAGACCCCATGGAGCTTTAAACTCAATATATACCTCTACGCATTTACATCACCATAGCCTAAGAAAATTATATATTAGTTTTGGGTTGGGGGGACCGCGGAGAAAAAATTAACCTCCGCGACAAATAGGCCAACGCCTTTATCCATGAACTACAATTCTAAGAATCAACAAACTGATGTTTAATGATCCAATTTTTTGATCAACGAACCAAGTTACCCTGGGGATAACAGCGCAATCTACTTCAAGAGCTCCTATCGACAAGTGGGTTTACGACCTCGATGTTGGATCAGGGTATCCTAGTGGTGCAGCCGCTACTAAAGGTTCGTTTGTTCAACGATTAAAACCCTACGTGATCTGAGTTCAGACCGGAGCAATCCAGGTCGGTTTCTATCTATAAAGTGTTCTCCCTAGTACGAAAGGATCGGGATAACATGGCCAATGCAAAAACAAGCCATTCTCTTCACTAATGAACTTATCTTAATTAGTCTAGACCTAATACTGCACCGCAGACCAAGGTAGTTAGCGTGGCAGAGCCCGGTTATGCAAAAGATCTAAACCCTTTCAACCGGGGGTTCAAATCCCCCCACTAACTTATGAAATTCCTTTTAATCCACCTTCTCCCCCTTCTTTATATTGCCCCTATTCTCCTAGCCGTTGCGTTTTTAACCCTCATTGAACGAAAAGTCCTAGGTTATATGCAACACCGCAAAGGGCCGAATGTAATCGGACCCTGAGGGCTTCTCCAACCCATTGCCGATGGCCTCAAACTATTTATTAAAGAACCAATTCGTCCGTCAACATCCTCTCAAATCCTATTTATCCTTGCCCCCACCCTTGCCCTAACCCTCGCTATAATTATGTGAACTCCATTCCCTCTTCCCATCCCCTATTCAGACCTGAACCTCAGCATTCTATTTGTCCTCGCCATTTCCAGCCTAACCGTATACACAATTTTAGGCTCAGGCTGAGCCTCCAATTCTAAATACGCCTTAATTGGGGCCCTCCGAGCGGTTGCCCAAACTATCTCTTATGAAGTTACATTAGCCCTAATTATTTTATGTGCCGTTTTCTTCGCCGGAGGATTTTCTCTCTCCTCCTTTAGCACTTTACAACAATATCTATGATTAATTTTTCCCCTTTGACCACTAGCATTTATATGATTTGTCTCCACCCTAGCTGAAACCAACCGAGCTCCCTTTGACCTAACAGAGGGCGAGTCAGAGCTAGTGTCTGGCTTTAACGTTGAATACGCAGGCGGACCATTTGCCTTGTTTTTCCTAGCAGAATATGCTAACATCCTAATAATAAACACTCTATCTGCCATTATCTTTCTCGGGTCTTGCCTTACATCTCTAGCACTCTCAACAGCCTTTCTTATAACTAAAGCCGCTATTCTTTCCCTCTGTTTTCTTTGGGTTCGAGCCTCTTACCCACGGTTCCGTTATGATCAACTCATACACCTTGTATGAAAAAATTTCCTCCCTCTTACACTAGCCCTAATTATATTCCATATCTCTATGCCTGTCTCCCTCCTATTTTCTCCCCCTATACCCTGGAAGCGTGCCTGAAAGCTAAGGACCTCCTTGATAGGGAGGCTAATAGGGGTTCAAACCCCCTCACTTCCTCTAAAGAAATAGGAGTCGAACCTATACCTAAGAGATCAAAACCCTTTGTACTTCCTTTATACTACTCCTTAGTAAAGTCAGCTAAACAAGCTTTTGGGCCCATACCCCAACAATGTTGGTTAAAATCCTTCCTTTACTAATTAATCCCCTTGCCCTAACAATTTTCTTATTAAGCCTCGCCATCGGAACTACTATTACACTCTCGAGCTACCACTGACTCCTCGCCTGAGTTGGCCTAGAGGTTAATACCCTCGCTATTATTCCCCTCATGACAAAAACCCCCCACCCACGAGCCATCGAAGCAGCTACGAAATATTTTCTCACACAAGCTGCTGCCTCCGCCTTAGTTTTATTCTCCAGCCTCATTAACGCATGACAAACGGGAGAGTGGAATATTGATTCTATTTCTCACCTACCAATGAATGCTCTCTCCATCGCTCTTATAATAAAACTCGGACTTGCCCCCCTGCACTTCTGAATACCTGAAGTCTTACAGGGCATCTCACTGCCCACAGGACTAATTTTATCTACCTGACAAAAAATTGCCCCAATAACCCTTCTTCTCCAGACTTCTCACCTAATCAATTTGGATTTAACGATTATTCTAGGCCTCACCTCTATTCTTGTAGGAGGGTGAGGGGGAATTGGCCAAACCCAACTACGCAAAATTATGGCATTTTCCTCAATCGGCCACCTAGGATGAATAATTATTGTTTTAAAATTTAATCCAAACCTGACCCTATTTAATTTTATTCTCTATGTCATCATAACAGCTTCTATGTTCTTATCCTTAATAACCATTTCCGCCACAAAAATGTCAGAAATCTCTGTCTCATGATCAAAAACCCCCACCCTCACTGTCTCCACACTACTTATTCTCTTGTCCCTAGCGGGACTCCCACCACTAACAGGTTTTGCCCCCAAATTACTCATTACCCTCGAACTAGTGAAACAAAATGCCACCCTTCTTGCTACCCTAATTATATTAGCCTCTTTACTAGCCTTATTCTTCTACCTCCGCTTAACATATATTGTCTCCCTAACTCTCCCACCTAATACCCCCAATTCATTCTCCTTTTGGCGAACATCAAACAAATCTCTCCCAATTACCGCAGTCATGAATACTCTTGCACTTATTTTTCTCCCACTTACCACTACCCTCCTCATTTTTTTATAGAAACTTAGGCTAACAAAGACCAAAGGCCTTCAAAGCCTTAAGCGGAGGTTAAACCCCTTCAGTTTCTGTAGGGCTTGCAGAATACTAATCTACATCTCCTGAATGCAACTCAGACCCTTTAATTAAGATAAAGCCCTCTAGAATGACGGGCCTCGATCCCGTAATATTTTAGTTAACAGCTAAACACTCAATCCAGCGAGCTTCATTCTACTTCTCCCGCTTCTTAAAACGGGAGAAGCCCCGGCAGGTATTACCCTGCGTTTCGCGGTTTGCAACCGCACGTGTTCACACCCCAGAGCCTGGTAAAGAGAGGACTTAAACCTCTGTCTTCGGGGCTACAACCCGCCGCCTACTCGGCCACTTTACCTGTGATATTCACCCGCTGATTTTTTTCTACCAACCACAAAGACATCGGAACCCTTTACCTGATTTTTGGTGCGTGGGCCGGAATAGTCGGTACAGCTCTCAGCCTGCTTATCCGAGCAGAACTCAGCCAACCCGGAACTCTACTTGGTGACGACCAAATTTATAATGTAATTGTTACCGCCCATGCCTTCGTTATAATTTTCTTTATGGTCATACCCATTCTAATCGGGGGCTTCGGAAATTGACTTGTACCACTTATGATCGGAGCCCCTGATATGGCCTTCCCCCGAATAAACAACATGAGTTTTTGACTCTTACCCCCTTCCTTTTTTCTCCTCTTAGCATCCTCCACGGTTGAAGCCGGGGCAGGCACAGGCTGAACTGTCTACCCCCCCTTGGCGGGAAACCTTGCCCATGCAGGACCCTCTGTAGATCTAGCTATCTTTTCCCTCCACTTGGCCGGAGTCTCATCAATTCTAGGGGCTATTAACTTTATCACAACAATTATTAATATAAAACCCACATCAATCACGCAATACCAAACGCCCCTCTTTGTCTGATCTGTTCTAATCACCGCTGTTCTACTTCTTCTATCCCTTCCTGTTTTAGCAGCAGGTATCACAATATTACTGACCGATCGAAACTTAAACACAACATTTTTTGACCCGGCAGGTGGAGGAGACCCTGTTCTTTACCAACACCTATTTTGATTCTTTGGTCACCCAGAGGTATATATTCTTATCCTCCCAGGCTTCGGCATTATTTCCCATGTAGTTGCCTATTACTCTAACAAAAAAGAGCCCTTCGGCTATATGGGCATAGTTTGGGCTATACTATCCATCGGCCTTTTAGGGTTTATTGTTTGGGCTCACCATATATTCACTACGGACCTTAATGTTGACACACGTGCCTACTTCACATCTGCTACAATAATTATTGCCATCCCCACCGGAGTAAAAGTATTTAGCTGACTGGCTACTATGCATGGGGGAATTATTAAATGAGAAGCCCCCATACTATGAGCCCTCGGATTTATTTTTCTATTTACCGTTGGGGGACTCACTGGTATTGTTTTGGCTAATTCTTCAATTGATATTGTACTCCACGATACTTACTACGTAGTAGCTCATTTTCATTATGTTTTATCAATAGGGGCAGTATTTGCCATCATGGCCGGATTCGTCCACTGGTTTCCGCTCTTTACAGGTTTTACCCTCCATGAATTATGGACTAAAATTCACTTTGTGGTTATATTCACCGGGGTAAATTTAACCTTTTTTCCTCAACATTTTCTCGGTTTGGCCGGGATACCTCGCCGCTATTCAGACTACCCTGACGCCTACACCCTATGAAACACAGTTTCGTCCGTAGGCTCTCTAATTTCCCTAGTAGCTGTGGTAATAATGATATTCATTATTTGGGAAGCTTTCGCCGCTAAACGCCTCTTCTCTGGGTCAGAACTCACCTCAACTAATATTGAATGACTACTAGGCTTCCCACCGCATTATCACACATTTGAAGAATCAACTTTCTCCATCAAATTAACACGAGAAAGGAGGGAATTGAACCCCCATACCCTGGTTTCAAGCCAGACACATAGCCTCTCTGTCACTTTCTTGAGGAATTAGTTAAATAATAACACTGCCTTGTCAAGACAAAATTACTAGTTAAACTCTTGTATTCCTCTATGGCACACCCCACCCAACTCGGCTTCCAAGACGCAGCCTCACCTATTATAGAAGAACTCCTCCATTTTCATGATCATGCCCTTATAGCAGTACTTTTAATTAGTATACTAGTTTTATATATTATCTCTGTTTTAATAACAACAAAACTCTCCAGTACTAATACAATTGATGCTCAAGAAATTGAAATGGTCTGAACAATTATGCCGGCCATTATCCTCATTGTAATTGCCCTCCCATCTCTCCGCATCCTTTACCTGATAGATGAAATTAGTAACCCAGATATGACCATTAAAACGATCGGACACCAATGATACTGAAGTTATGAATATTCTGACTTTACTGATCTCAGCTTCGACTCCTACATAATCCCGACCAAAGATCTCGAGCCCGGACACTTCCGCCTCCTTGAAGTTGATAACCGAATAGTAACATCAATCGGAACAGCCGCACGTATCCTGATCACCGCTGAAGATGTCCTTCATTCCTGGGCCGTCCCAGCCTTAGGTGTAAAATCGGACGCAATTCCAGGCCGACTCAACCAATCTTCTTTTCTTATTCCCCACCCAGGAATCTATTATGGTCAATGTTCTGAAATTTGTGGAGCTAACCATAGTTTTATGCCAATTGTAGTAGAAGCCTTACCAGTTCCCGACTTTTTAAACTGAATTAATACCGCCCAAGACGCCTCATTAAGAAGCTGTAGGTTAGCGACAGCCTTTTAAGCTGTAGACAGGTGATTCCAACCACCCTTAGTGACATGCCCCAACTTAACCCAAGCCCCTGACTTCTCTACCTTATTCTTGCATGATTCATTTTTCTATTTTTAGCGCCAAACAAAATTTTAGGTCACACTAATTTAAATGAACCAAATACCAAAAGCACAAAAGTAACTAAATTTACCTGAACCTGACCATGACAATAGATCTATTTAGTCAATTTGCCTCCTCAACCTCATTTGGTGTTCCCCTTATTCTACCAGCCATGCTAGTTCCATGACTCCTTTTCCCATCATACCCGAGTCGATGAGTTAACAATCGTCTTTTAACTTCACAAAACTGATTTTTAACCTCATTTACCAAGCAAATCTTTTCACCTCTGAATTTTCCGGCTCATAAATGAGCCTTCCTTCTTGTCTCTTTAATGGTATTCCTCCTGAGCATAAATTTACTAGGCCTACTCCCGTATACATTTACACCAACAACCCAACTATCTATTAACCTTGGCCTAGCCCTTCCCCTCTGACTCGCAACAGTTCTTGTAGGATTTCGCAACCAGTTTAATCACTCCCTAGCACATTTTCTCCCAGAAGGTACACCTACCCCACTTATTCCCATCTTAATTATAATCGAAACTATTAGTTTATTTATTCGCCCCCTAGCCTTGGGAGTCCGACTTACCGCCAACCTCACTGCCGGACACCTTCTTATTCACTTAATTTCATCAGCCGTATCTGCAATCTTTTCCCTGTCCCCCGCAGCTTCTATACTGACCTTTACTATTCTTATCTTATTAACTATTCTTGAAATCGCAGTCGCAATAATTCAGGCTTACGTTTTTGTTCTACTTCTAAGCCTGTATCTCCAAGAAAACACTTATGGCCCATCAAGCTCACGCTTTCCACATAGTTGATCCCAGTCCCTGGCCCTTAACAGGAGCCGCCGCCGCTTTTTTATTAACATCAGGTCTTGCCGCATGATTTCACTTTAATAATTTTATTATCCTAACGGCAGGCTTAACCCTAATACTTCTAACCATATATCAATGATGGCGAGACGTCGTTCGCGAAGGCACCTTTCAAGGTCATCACACACCCCCAGTACAAAAGGGACTTCGCTATGGTATAATTTTATTTATTACCTCCGAAGTATTTTTCTTCATTGGCTTCTTCTGAGCATTCTATAACGCCAGTCTTGCCCCAACCCCTGAAGTTGGTGAATGCTGACCCCCTACCGGAATTACCCCATTTAGCCCATTCGAAATTCCCCTCCTTAATACAGCAGTTCTTCTAGCCTCTGGGGTATCAGTTACCTGGGCACACCATAGCATTATGCAAGCTGACCGAAAGGGGGCCCTCCAAGCCTTAGCTATTACAGTTACGCTAGGCCTCTATTTTACCCTTCTTCAAGCAATAGAGTATTACGAAGCTCCCTTTACCATTGCTGACGGAATTTACGGAACCACCTTTTTTGTAGCAACCGGCTTCCATGGTCTGCATGTTATTATTGGATCAATTTTTCTTATCACATGTTTTCTGCGTCAATTATTTTTTCACTTCACCTCACAACATCACTTCGGCTTTGAAGCCGCCGCATGATACTGACACTTTGTAGACGTTGTTTGACTTTTCCTCTATGTATCAATTTATTGATGAGGCTCGTATTTTCTTAGTATAACTAGTACAGATGACTTCCAATCACCTAGTCTTGGTTAAAACCCAAGGGAAAATAATGCTGCTATTCTTCTTCATCGCCTCCCTTCTGTCTGTTATTCTAGCTGCCGTAAGCTTCTGACTGCCCCTTGTTACTCCAGATACAGAAAAGCTTTCCCCCTATGAATGCGGCTTTGACCCTATAGGATCCGCCCGACTCCCGTACTCCATACGATTCTTTCTTGTAGCCATTTTATTCCTCCTGTTTGATCTAGAAATTGCCCTGCTTCTTCCTGCCCCCTGAGCCATTCAACTCCCTAACCCCCTCACGGCCATTGTCTGAGCCTCCATCATTGTTATTTTACTAACCCTCGGCTTCATTTACGAGTGACTCCAAGGGGGCCTCGAATGAGCCGAATGAGGTGCTAGTCCAAAAAAGACAGCTGATTTCGACTCAACTAATTATGGTTTAAACCCATAGTACCTCTATGACCTTTCTTTTAATTATGATATTTGTAATTGTACTCATAGGTTTATCCTTCCACCGCATACACCTCCTGTCAGCCCTCCTATGTCTGGAGGGCATAATATTAACCATTTTTATCGGACTCAGCCTCTGACCCAACCAACTATCAATCGCCCCCCTTATAGCCCCTCTAGTAATATTAACTATATCCGCCTGTGAGGCAGGATTAGGACTATCTCTAATAGTTGCCACTGCTCGCTCTCACGGTAATGATAACCTAAAAACCCTCAACCTCTTACAATGTTAATAATTATTTCTGCCTGACTTTCCGTGTTTTTTACAACCTTATTGGCACCCCCTAAATATTTATGAACCTTAACTACTTCTCAAGGCTTCTTTATTGCCTTCTTCTCAATATCCTGGATTTTTCTACAAGACTTTAGCTTTTCTAATTCTTTATTTTTTATTGACAAAATCTCCGGACCCCTAGCCATCTTGACATGCTGACTATTTCCTCTTACCTTGTTAGCCAGTCAAAGCAAAATGTATCTAGAACCTATTAACCGACAGCGAACTTATATTATTAATAGTACATTTCTTCAACTCACCACCCTATTAGCCTTTGTATCCTCAGACCTGATACTTTTTTTTATTTTCTTCGAAGCCTCTCTAGTACCCACAATAATTATTATCACACGATGGGGGGCCCAAGAACGACGACTAGAAGCCGGTACATACTTAGCTTTTTATACTATACTGGGGGCAGTTCCACTAATAATTTGACTTATTAAATTTTATTCTACGCATGGCTCCTTATTACCTGCTCTTACCCATATCTTAAGCGTCACCCAAGCTTCAACAAGCTATCCCGGTCTATTCTGAGCCACTTACAACGCCGCTTTTCTTGTTAAATTACCTATCTACTGCCTCCACCTGTGGCTTCCAAAAGCTCATGTAGAAGCCCCAATCGCGGGCTCTATAATTCTAGCAGGTACTCTTCTTAAACTTGGGGGCTACGGAATTCTTCGCACATCCACCCTCCTCCAAGAAAATTTCCTGAATCAGACATTATTTATTATACTCATTGCTATTTTAGGTATTCTAGCCACAGCACTTCTCTGCCTACGACAAACTGATTTAAAATCCTTGATCGCTATATCATCAGTAAGCCACATAAACCTAGTAGTTGCTGCCGCCCTAATTTCCTCCCCCTGAAGTTATTCAGGGGCAATAGCAATAATAATTGCCCACGGACTAACCTCATCCGCCCTCTTCTGTCTTGCCAATACCACTTATGAACGTACAAATAGTCGAACAATAATTTTACTCCGAGGAGCGCTGCTTATCTTTCCCCTTGCTGGAGCTTGATGACTAACAATTGTTCTATTTAATTTAGCCCTTCCCCCCTCAATTAATTTTGCTGGAGAAGTCCTCATCATAATTTCGCTCTTTAATTGATCCCCCCTTGCCTTCCTGTTAGTAGCCCTTAATTTAATCTTCACAACTGCGTATACCCTTTATGTTCTCTGATCCACCCAACGAGGCTCTCTCCCCACTCATATCAAAACACTGTTTCCGTTCCAAATTCGAGAACACCTTTTACTCTTTCTTCATATCTTACCAGGCTTCCTGCTTATTCTTAAACCAGAATTAATCTTCTGTGAACATAGTTTAAAAAAAACCCTAGATTGTGATTCTAGAAATGGGGGTTAAACCCCCCCCGTCCACCGAGCCCGACTGGAGTAATGAGAACTGCTAATTCCTCACCACCATGGTTCAATTCCATGGCTCGCTCACACTTATATTCCTCTAAACACTAATATAAGATATGTTTACACTAAATGCAATAACTTTTGCCGCAATAATTACTTCTATTCTCCTGATTGTTTTTCCCCTAATAAACCCCGGATCCAAAACCTTTCACCTAAACGCTAAAAATGCAGTAAAAAACGCATTTTTTGTTTCTCTCATCCCACTTCTACTTTTTTTGTCTGAAGGACAGATAGACACTTCAGCTAACCTAAAGTGATTTGATTTTGGACTCACCAACCTTTCCCTAACGACACAATTTGACAAATATTCTATTCTTTTTATTCCCATCGCACTTCTCGTGACATGGAGTATTCTAGAATTTTCTATATGGTATATACATGTTGACCCCAATATCGGGGGCTTCTTTAAATATCTATTAATCTTTTTGTTAGCCATAATTACGCTTGTTTCCGCAGGAAACCTTCTCCTTTTATTTATGGGGTGGGAAGGTGTAGGAATTATATCCTTTTTGCTAATTGGCTGATATCACGCCCGAAGTAACGCTGCTGCTGCAGCACTACAAGCTGTTCTTTACAACCGTATTGGAGACATCGGCTTCCTATTAACATTTTGCTGATTAATAAAAAATGCCCAATCAATAGAACTCCCCTTTATTCTCTCAATATACCCCTCTATAACTCTTCTTATCGGCTTTATTGCTGCTGCAGCAAGTAAATCCGCTCAATTTGGTCTTCACCCCTGACTTGCCTCAGCAATAGAAGGCCCAACCCCAGTATCTGCCCTGCTTCATTCTAGCACAATAGTAGTAGCTGGCATTTTTTTGCTTATCCGCATTCACCCCCTCCTGTCTCAAAACCAAACAGCCCTCACAATTTGCCTTTGTCTAGGTGCTATTTCTACATTTTTTGCTGCCACTTGTGCTTTAGTCCAAAATGACATTAAAAAAATTATTGCTTACTCCACTTCCAGCCAACTTGGATTAATAATAGTCGCAATCGGACTCAACTTCCCCTATCTTGCCTTCTTTCACATTTGCACTCATGCCTTCTTTAAGGCTATATTGTTCCTATGCTCCGGCCTCATTATTCATTCTATTAATGATGAACAAGATATCCGCAAAATAGGGGGTCTCCAACAGGCCCTCCCAATAACAACCACCTGCCTCTCTATCGGCAGCTTTGCCCTAATGGGTACTCCATTTCTTGCCGGCTTCTATTCTAAAGATGCTATTATTGAAGCAGCTAATACATCCCACACCAATTCTATGGCACTTATATTGACCCTTATTGCCACCGCTTTCACTGCTGTCTATAGCATACGCCTAATTTATTTTGCCTCAATATCATATCCACGGACAAACCCAATCCTCTTGTATGATGAAAGTGATACCCACGTATTAAACTCACTTACTCGCCTAGCTACGGGAAGTATTCTAGCCGGCCTTTTAATCTCGAATGTTACACTCCCGAATCATCCTATCACACACACTATACCTACTTACATAAAACTAACAGCCCTAATTATTACACTCTTAGCTTTCGCTATTGCCTATGATCTTGCAAAAACATTCTGAACAGCCCCCCCCGCAAATTATGCTACATCCAAAAAATACGACCCCCTATTTTATAATCAAATTGTACACCGCACCTCCTCAGATATTACCCTTAATTCAGCCGGACAAATCATCACCCACTTAATGGAGTCAATTTTACTAAAAAAATTTGGGCCAGACCACATTGAAAAGACCCAACTGCAACCTATTAAAGTTGCTCGAATCTCCCAGACTGGCTTGATCAAAACATATTTATCCGTTCTCTTTGTAACCTTAGTCTCTGCACTAACAATCTTACAGCTCGTAAGGTCCCCCCTCACTTGTATCCCCGTACCACCTCTAAGGCCACAAATAAAGTTAACAACAACGCTCATCCGCCAAAAAACAAAACTCACCCCCCATCACACAGTAAACCCCCGATTCCCCACCATTCACAATGAACTGCCTCCGACCCAGCTCCAGAGTACAAGAATTCTGTACCCCCATGCTCTTTTTGAAAACCTCATAAAAACAGCAGCAGAAAATTATATACAATAAGATAAACCATTACTACCCGACTTCCCCACGCTTCCGGATAAGGCTCTGCCACCAACGCAGCACAATAAGCGAACACCACTATTATTCCCCCCAAATATACCAAAAACAAGACTAAAGACAGAAAACTAACCCCCCCCTTGATTAATACCAAACATCCAACCCCAGAACCCCCAACTAAGCCTAATGCAGCATAATAAGGAGACGGGTTAGAAGCCACAGCCAATAACCCCACTAATAAACAAATCTCTATGATCATGTATTTCTACCAGGACTTTAACCTGGACCTATAGCTTGAAAAGCTATCGCTGTTATTCAACTACAAAAACTTATGGCCCCAACAATCCGAAAATCCCATCCCCTTCTTAAAATCATTAACGGGTCTTTCATTGACCTCCCCTCCCCAGCCAACATCTCTGTATGATGAAACTTCGGCTCTCTCCTAGGAGTCTGCCTGATTGCCCAAATCGCCACAGGCCTATTCTTAGCCATGCACTACACAGCCGACACATCCCTCGCATTTTCATCTGTAGCCCACATCTGCCGAGATGTCAATAACGGCTGACTCCTCCGAAATCTTCATGCCAATGGCGCATCTTTCTTTTTCATCTGCATCTACCTACATATCGGACGAGGTTTATATTATGGCTCTTACCTCTATAAAGAGACGTGGAACATCGGCGTAATCCTCCTATTCTTAGTTATAGCCACAGCCTTTGTCGGCTATGTCCTACCATGGGGTCAAATGTCATTCTGAGGCGCCACAGTAATTACTAACCTCCTGTCAGCCGCCCCCTATATCGGCACTGACCTGGTCCAATGAATCTGGGGCGGGTTTTCAGTCGACAATGCCACTCTCACCCGATTCTTCACATTCCACTTTATCCTACCCTTTATTATTGCAGCCGCAAGCATGATCCATCTTCTGTTCCTTCACCAAACAGGATCCTCAAACCCCACTGGGCTTGATTCTAACCTCGATAAAGTTTCCTTCCACCCTTACTTCTCTTACAAAGACCTGCTAGGCTTCGCTGTCATACTCGGTGCCCTTGCAGCCCTCTCTACCTTTGCCCCCAACCTCCTGGGGGACCCAGACAACTTCACCCCGGCTAATCCCCTCGTCACACCCCCCCACATCAAGCCGGAGTGATATTTTCTGTTTGCCTACGCCATCTTACGCTCAATCCCCAATAAATTAGGGGGTGTCCTAGCACTCCTACTCTCTATTCTGGTCCTGTTCCTTATACCTATTATTCACACCTCCAAGCTTCGTTCTCTCATGTTCCGCCCCATTGCAAAAACGCTCTTTTGGACCCTAATCGCCAATACAGCCATCCTTACATGAATCGGGGGCCAACCCGTGGAAGACCCCTTTATTATCATCGGCCAAGTCGCCTCGGGGTTCTATTTTCTTATCTTTGTCCTTCTTATCCCATCATTAGGCCTGTTTGAAAACAAGCTTCTCAAAATTTAAAACAACTGCCCCCATCGCTATGTATATCGAGCATAAATTTATATGCCCCATATTAAGACGAACATATATTTCTCCATAACATAAATGTATGCTTAATAACAGTACATGTATAATAATCATACATTTACATTTATACATATTAAGACGTACATTACATAAGATCATAAAGAATATGAATGATTAAAGACAATTAATGTATGACTAATGATATACTATGTATATAGTACATTAATTTATTAACCCCAAGCTTACCATATCCTTTACTTATGTCCATCTTACATTTTATTAACCTGACCAAAAATTCTAATCCCCAACATATGTATGGTACCCGCCCATATCATGACTACTTGATTGTACCTTCCCTTGCTAACGACTACGCAGATCATAATTCCTAAGTGAGTCCAACCGGTTGATCCTCATTGACAGAAATCCTTTATTCCTGTATACCTTGAACTTAATAATTTTAAAAATTTTACAACTTAAGAATCACATCACACATTTACCCCTTTATTGAATGCTTCATTCATATTATCAAGGTAAGACCTTCACTTGCTTAAAATCTATCAGATCATTTTAACTATACTTAATAATACTCTACTAGGGACTGTCCATCTATACATAAAAATATTAATTGCAAATACAGTGACTCAATCATAAATCTGCCAGTCCCATACTCTTCATATTCAACTCGACGCAGAATTCATAAGCCCTATCGTACCCCCGTCAACCAGCCATGGAATCGGTCCTAGGGTGCCTCGAATCTTCTAAGGGACCTCGATTGTAGAGTTACAGCCCTGAAATTTCAGGAGGTATCTGACGGAACCGAATCTATGGACACACAGCGAAGAGACGCTCAAATTGCTTTTTAAAAGGTATCCCTTCTATGCGTTAAATACCTGGGTACAAGCTCAGGCCACTTAATGACAGTAAAAACTACTGGTATTTTTTTTTGGGGGGCCTTTCACCAGCTACTCACAGTGGGGACACGGCTTACGGTCAAGGTTAGGACATATAGTCCAGGTACCATAATTTTACATTGTCTCTTGTATGTTGCATTTTAGTGAATGCTATAATGACATATGAATGTCATAATTCCTGCTCATCTTCCCCCCTTCCTCCATAAAAATTTTTGCGGTTTTTTTTTGCAATAACCCCCCCCTTCCCCCCCCACAGCTTGATTTCCTGTAGATTGCCTTGAAACCCCCCCCGAGACCAAGGTTTATAGGAGTTTTGCTTATGGAGCCCCTGGGATCCCTGTCGCCATTCCACGGGTTGGACAACCCCCCCCTTCCCCCCCCACAGCTTGATTTCCTGTAGATTGCCTTAAAACCAATCGAATCCCGCGGCCGCCATGGCGGCGCTACTCACATACAGCTATAAGTATTATACAGCTATAAGTATTATACAGCTATAAGTATTATACAGCTATAAGTATTATACAGCTATAAGTATTATACAGCTATAAGTATATAGCTATAAGTATATAGCTATAAGTATATAGCTATAAGTATATAGCTATAAGTATATAGCTATAAGTATATAGCTATAAGTATATAGCTATAAGTATATAGCTATAAGTATATAGCTATAAGTATATAGCTATAAGTATATAGCTATAAGTATATAGCTATAAGTATATAGCTATAAGTATATAGCTATAAGTATATAGCTATAAGTATATAGCTATAAGTATATAGCTATAAGTATATAGCTATAAGTATATAGCTATAAGTATATAGCTATAAGTATATAGCTATAAGTATATAGCTATAAGTATATAGCTATAAGTATATAGCTATAAGTATATAGCTATAAGTATATAGCTATAAGTATATAGCTATAAGTATATAGCTATAAGTATATAGCTATAAGTATATAGCTATAAGTATGTAGCTATAAGTATGTAGCTATAAGTATGTAGCTATAAGTATGTAGCTATAAGTATGTAGCTATAAGTATGTAGCTATAAGTATGTAGCTATAAGTATGTAGCTATAAGTATGTAGCTATAAGTATGTAGCTATAAGTATGTAGCTATAAGTATGTAGCTATAAGTATGTAGCTATAAGTATGTAGCTATAAGTATGTAGCTATAAGTATGTAGCTATAAGTATGTAGCTATAAGTATGTAGCTATAAGTATGTAGCTATAAGTATGTAGCTATAAGTATGTAGCTATAAGTATGTAGCTATAAGTATGTAGCTATAAGTATGTAGCTATAAGTATGTAGCTATAAGTATGTAGCTATAAGTATGTAGCTATAAGTATGTAGCTATAAGTATGTAGCTATAAGTATGTAGCTATAAGTATGTAGCTATAAGTATGTAGCTATAAGTATGTAGCTATAAGTATGTAGCTATAAGTATAAGTATATATTTATAAATAGTATGCCTATAAGTATGCCTATAAGTATGCCTATAAGTATGCCTATAAGTTCCTATTTTATAAATACTC